AATTGAATTATATGTAATGATCAATAAATTCAGTTGGATTCTAGAACTACACGTGTCAAATCCTGGCAACAATCTAACCTATTTCATAGAAATTTGGGCGGGAATTGACGAATAACCAATATCTATATTAGTGTTAATTAGTAGCAAATAGAAACCTAAGTGGGGCGTGGCCAAGCGGTAAGGCAACGGGTTTTGGTCCCGCGACTCGAAGGTTCGAATCCTTCCGTCCCAGAGTAGTCCTATTCTATCAGAATAAAGATTGTTCTCTTTAAGAATCTTCTGTTTAAATTAAAAGTGTTGTGATCCTTACTTAACTTACTTTTTTATCGTAATTTCTTCATTTTTTTTTGAACTTCTTTCGTATCTGGTTCTAATGATTCATTATGGATCAATGGAGTGATTGAGGCAGGGGGTTCAGACATTCCATTCACTTTCCTTTATGGAATGGTTTGTCTTCTTTTGTTTCGTTGTTTTTAGTTTAATTGTTCGAGAAAGAATTGTATCTTTCATGATGGATCATCTGGAACAATCTGTTGAAGATGCAGATTTAAGAAGAACTTGTTTCTTCGTGTTCCTTAGAAATTTTTTCATTCATACAATCAAATATGATGTGAATTAACTAATTCAATTGAATCCTAAGACTTCTCCAGATAAATGCGTACCCGTCCATATAGAAAAAGGAAGTCTAAAGTATAGATTGCTATGGACCGATTGAGCCAATGACTATTCATGATTCCATATTGAATCAATTCCATACCGGTTTCAAACTAGAGGGATGTTATGGTAAAACTTCGTTTAAAACGATGTGGTAGAAAGCAACGTGCGACTTGAAGGACATGATCAGCTGTGGACTCTTACATCCACCATTTTTTATAGGAATAAAGGTGCTCTTGGCTCGACATAGTTTGTTCTGTTCGACTAGACCAACCCCTTTTTGCTGGGTTGTAAATAGTACATGATGGAGCTCGAGCAGAAAGTCTTGATTCATTTCTCAGGGACAAGGGTCTAGGGTTAGTGTCAATCAATAAGTTGGAACAACTTCGTAAGTATATCTTCAATATAGAAATAGAAAAGATCCCATTTGAACAAAAGTTTCAAAAATAAAGGGAAATTTTTTATCAAATTGATAAAACTATTTCGATCAAAAGTGTATCACACGGGAATCAACTATTCGGATGATTCTTCGCTCGAAAGAAATCGCAAAAGGTATGTTGCTGCCATTTTGAAACGATTAAAGATCACCGAAGTAATGTC